GGCATATCATACATATATATAATAAAATAGGTTGGTTTAGATCGATCTTAACCTGATTTATTGATGATTATGAATTATTTACATTCAATATCAAATCACGGAAAAATAGAATTGTGGAGGGAATCATATATTTAGGTGAAATCCCCAATAGTTTCATTTTCGACCGCTACAAGATCAACAATGCCATGAGCTTGGGCTTCTGTTGCTGACATAAAAACATCTCTCTCCATGTCTTCGGATATAACCCATAAAGGGTTACCTGTTCTTTGTACATAAACCTTTGTGAGGGTTTCGCGAAGTCTGAGTAGTTCTTCCGCTTCCAAGATAAATTCCCCTGCTTGTGCCTCATAAAAAGAACTAGCAGGTTGGTGAATCATAACCCTGATAATATTGATCTAACATCATGCATGAATGGTTCTTCTATCTTGAAAAATTGGATTAAAGTAAGGACTAAAAAAAAAAACAAGAAAAAAAAAAAATAGAATTGAACGACGGACCGTACAGGCACCTTTTGTGCATTGCATACGGCTCTGCAATGGAATTTCATTTTCCCCTTTCTATTTTATCGAAGAAAAAAAAAAAAAAGAATCCATCCGATCTAGATTGTTGAATGATCCATTTACCACCCTTCCTTTCATTCATATTGTAATGTAAAAAAAATACTATGATGGTTCTGTTGCTTTCTATATTTATCTCGTCTGTGATTTATCAATCCCAAAGTTTCTTTTTTTTTTTCGTACTCTTTTCTTCGTAAGAGAAATATCAGAAAAAGGCTTCTGGTGTGGAAGAAAACGGTTTGTGACGCTGAAATGCACTCCCGACATAGAAGATCAAGTCGGAAATAACTTTTTTCATACTACTATCTCGATAGAAAATATCGTGTTAGAAAAAACAATAATAGTTTGTTCATCTCGAACTCGAAGTGCCATGCTATTATTACCTATTATTCATATTCAATATGGCGAAGGCATAGTCTTCTTCTTTTTTTTTTATAAAAACTCATTGGCGCCAAGCATGGGGGAATGCTAGACGTTTGGTAATTTCCCCTCCGACCAGAATGAAGGATCCCATTGAAGCGGCTAATCCCATGCATATTGTATGTACATCGGGCGAAACAAATTGCATAGTATCATAAATAGCGATTCCTGGTATTACCCATCCACCAGGGGAATTTATAAACAAATAAAGATCTTTAGTATCATCTTCTATACTGAGATATACCATGAGACCAACAAGTTGATTTGAGATCTCGCTATCCACCTCTTGGCCTAAAAAAAGTAATCTTTCTCGATAAAGTCGGTTGATTAGGACAAAATTATATCCCTTTTGAACCGTACGTGCATCTTTGGATGCATACGGTTCAAAAAAATTGCGAAAATAAAGAATCAATGTGTTGATTCCAATCCTATCTCTTTTTTTTTTTAAGAGATTCCTGCTTTTCTAATGAAGGGGTTTTTTCTTCCATTAAAAAAAGAAAGAGTTTTTACCCCTTCCCTAAAACAAAAAAATAATTTACTGAACTTATTTAATTAACCTCTCATTGATGTATTGTTTCGTCGAGATTTAAATCACGATGTCATTTTCTTGTTCCTGAATGGGCCCCTTTGAATTCTTTTAGGTTCATGTTCTACTCCGGGGAAAGATCTATCCGAATTCTAGTTGTACATATAGGACAAATGATCTCAGTACCACTTTTTTTTTACTACGAATTTTTTTTAATTCGTTTCATGTCTCCAAAAAACTATTCAATGGATTTATTATAATGGTTGACATGTTAAGAGTGCTTCTCTAATAAATAAAATAGAAGAATCTTCTATGCATAGCTACAAACGGTAATTCTACATATATTACTATTACCCATTTGGTATTTTATGAGCAGAGCCTGGATACCCCATTTTTTTAGTCCAAGTTAACCATAAATTCTTCTAATTAAGAATATTGCTCCTCAATCTAAATTAATCTAATTTAACTTCACGCTACGCATGATTGATTCTTCAATCAATACAATATTTCTTGGGTGAAACAGAGGATATCTCGATCGGGGGAGAAAATGGGGAAATTCCATATGACCCAATATGTCTGACAAGTCGCATTATACGTCAACCCAAACTGCATCTTCCTCTCCAGGACTCCGAAAAGGTACTTTTGGAACACCAATGGGCATTAAATTAAAGAAAAAATTTAAGTACTATACTTCACTTTAATATGGAAACGTAAGAATGAGTTTATTGTCTTCTTCGAAGGTTTTTAGAGAAAGATAGAATTAAGAAATAAAAATCTTAATTGAAGAGATAGATCGTTCGAATAATAAAAAGGATCCATACATTCATTCCCCCAAAATAGGACTAATGCTCCCATTGCGTATTGGTACTTATCGGGTATAGAATAGATCTGCTTCTCTTTGTTCTTACGAACAGAATTCGGCCGTTATTTTCAACAGAATACAATAAAAAGTAACCTTTTCTCATACAGAATTCGCTAAAAAGATTAGGTAAATAAAGTCTATTGCAATGCGATAAAGTTACATAGTGTCTATTTTTCTTTGAGAAAGGGGTATTTCCATGGGTTTGCCTTGGTATCGTGTTCATACTGTCGTATTGAATGATCCCGGCCGATTGCTTTCTGTCCATATAATGCATACGGCTCTAGTTTCCGGTTGGGCCGGTTCGATGGCTCTATATGAATTGGCGGTTTTTGACCCCTCTGACCCTGTTCTTGATCCAATGTGGAGACAAGGTATGTTCGTTATACCCTTTATGACTCGTTTAGGAATAACCAATTCATGGGGTGGTTGGAGTATTTCAGGAGGAACTGTAACGAATTCGGGTATTTGGAGCTATGAAGGCGTGGCCGGAGCACATATTGTGTTTTCTGGCTTGTGTTTTTTAGCGGCCATCTGGCATTGGGTGTATTGGGACTTAGAAATATTCTGTGATGAACGTACAGGAAAACCTTCTTTGGATTTGCCCAAAATCTTTGGAATTCATTTATTTCTCTCAGGAGTGGCTTGCTTTGGCTTTGGCGCATTTCATGTAACAGGCTTATATGGTCCTGGAATATGGGTGTCTGATCCTTATGGACTAACTGGAAAAGTACAATCTGTAAGTCCAGCGTGGGGCGCGGAAGGTTTTGATCCTTTTGTTCCCGGCGGAATCGCCTCTCATCATATTGCAGCAGGTACACTGGGCATATTGGCAGGCCTATTCCATCTTAGTGTCCGTCCGCCTCAACGTCTTTACAAAGGATTACGTATGGGCAATATTGAAACTGTACTTTCTAGTAGTATCGCGGCTGTTTTTTTTGCAGCTTTTGTTGTTGCTGGAACTATGTGGTATGGTTCAGCAACAACCCCAATCGAGTTATTTGGTCCCACTCGTTATCAGTGGGATCAGGGATACTTCCAGCAAGAGATATATCGAAGAGTTGGTGCCGGACTAGCCGAAAATCTAAGTTTATCGGAAGCTTGGTCTAAAATTCCCGAAAAATTAGCTTTTTATGATTACATTGGTAATAATCCAGCAAAAGGGGGATTATTCAGAGCGGGCTCAATGGATAGCGGGGATGGAATAGCTGTTGGATGGTTAGGGCATCCCGTCTTTAGAGATAAAGAAGGGCGCGAGCTTTTTGTACGTCGTATGCCTACTTTTTTTGAAACATTCCCGGTAGTTTTAGTAGATGGAGATGGAATTGTTCGGGCAGATGTTCCTTTTCGAAGGGCAGAATCAAAATATAGTGTCGAACAAGTAGGTGTAACTGTTGAGTTCTATGGTGGCGAACTCAATGGAGTCAATTATAGCGATCCTGCTACTGTGAAAAAATATGCTAGGCGCGCACAATTAGGCGAAATTTTTGAATTAGACCGGGCTACTTTAAAATCTGATGGTGTTTTTCGTAGTAGTCCAAGGGGTTGGTTCACTTTTGGGCATGCTTCGTTTGCTTTGCTTTTCTTTTTTGGACATATTTGGCACGGCGCTAGAACTTTGTTTAGAGATGTTTTTGCTGGTATTGATCCAGATTTGGATGCTCAAGTGGAATTTGGAGCATTCCAAAAACTTGGAGATCCAACTACAAAGAGACAAGTAGTTTGATACAAGACTGCTCTGGTATCTTTATACTCTATCTCTATTTTTTCTCGGGTACCCGAGAAAAAAATAGAGACTTGAATCAACTTCTTTTCGTTGATTCTTTCCCCTCTTTTTTTATGGTATGGTAAATGATCCCACTCAATCAAACGAATAGATGTGAAAGCTATAATTGTAAACCACGATCGAATCTATGGAAGCATTGGTTTATACATTTCTTTTAGTCTCGACTTTAGGGATAATTTTTTTCGCTATCTTTTTTCGAGAACCACCTAAGGTTCCGACTAAAAAATAATGAAATAATTTTTCATTATAGAAACTGAAGTAATGGGCCCTCATAGCAAGAGGCTCATTACTTCAACAAGTCTAGTCTCCGTGTTCCTCGAATGGATCTCTTAGTTGTTGAGAGGGTTGCCCAAAAGCGGTATATAAGGCGTACCCCGTAAAGCTTACAAGTAAACCTGATATGAAGATGGCGACTAAGGTTGCTGTTTCCATTTTTAGAAAATTTCAAGATTACAATGGATCTACGATAAGATCGTTTATTTATTTACAATTACAACGGAATAGTATACAAAGTCAACCGATCTCAACCAATGATTAAATAGGATTTATGGCTACACAAACCGTTGAGGGTAGTTCTAGATCTAGGCCAAGACAAACTACTGTAGGGAGTTTATTGAAACCATTGAATTCAGAATATGGTAAAGTAGCTCCGGGCTGGGGGACTACACCACTTATGGGAGTTGCAATGGCTCTATTTGCAATATTCCTATCTATTATTTTGGAAATTTATAATTCTTCCGTTTTACTGGATGGAATTTCAATGAGTTAGGTTCATAGTTCTTATGAACCTCTAGTTTTCAATAATTTTTTTTTTTATTGAAAACTTGGATTTAGAGACCTTTTTGGTAGTTCGACTGTGGTATTTCTTTTTTCGGTATTTCCGGAATATGAGCGTGTGACTTGTTATAATTGATCCTATTGATAATACAGAGAACGGCCCTGTCATCTCTATTAAGATGATTCCACCCCGTCGGATATTTATTCTAATATCTGGAACACGGAATATTATAGAAAAAGGTAAAAAAAAATATTCTAACTATGATTCATACCTATTATTTAGACCTCGCAACCGGACTAAAAAAAATTTCAGATGGGTATTTCCTAAATTAAATAATTTTTCTTTCGTTAGACTTACGAAATTAATTTTATCTGAAGAACAACTTCTTTCTCTAGATTTTGTTGAGTTATTACATCCACTCATTGAAATTGAATAATTGATGATCAAATGGTTTTTACTCAAAGAACCCTTTTATTTAGCTTGGGATTAAATCATCGTGGTTCTTGTATGAATCTGAGGTTTTAATTGATTTATATATAGGGTCTTAACAAGGGAATTCCTATCAACAGTAAAACAAAAGTGGACCCGCATTACGCACAAAAAACAACAAATTAAATAACAAAAATAAACAAAAATAGGAAAGAGAAGATTCAAGAGGCCTGGAACGCTCAATATAAAGAAAAAGAAAGGTGTACGAGCTAACTTGATATTTTTGGCATTAGCATCACAAAGAAGAGATTTCGGATTTTTTTTTACTTCCTATCTTTGGCACAAATTGCATCGAGCAGCTAAGAAGTTTTGAACTTTCTATTGCATATCCGTCAAAATTGGTATTTGTGTGTTTCTGTTTGAGCCGTACGAGAGAAAATTCTCATATACGGTTCTCAGGGGGGGGGTCCTCTCGGATTCCCTATCTCAATAAAGTATATGATTGGTTCGAGGAACGTCTCGAGATTCAAGCGATTGCAGATGATATAACTAGTAAATATGTTCCTCCTCATGTCAACATATTTTATTGTCTAGGAGGAATCACGCTTACTTGTTTTTTAGTACAAGTAGCTACGGGTTTTGCTATGACTTTTTACTATCGTCCAACTGTTACGGAGGCCTTTTCCTCTGTTCAATACATAATGACCGAAGCTAACTTTGGTTGGTTAATTCGATCAGTTCATCGATGGTCAGCAAGTATGATGGTTCTAATGATGATTCTGCACGTATTTCGTGTGTATCTTACAGGTGGGTTTAAAAAACCCCGCGAATTAACTTGGGTTACAGGTGTGGTTCTGGCTGTATTGACTGCATCTTTTGGTGTAACTGGTTATTCCTTACCTCGGGACCAAATTGGTTATTGGGCAGTAAAAATTGTGACAGGCGTGCCTGACGCTATTCCTATAATAGGATCTCCTTTGGTAGAGTTATTACGTGGAAGTGCTAGTGTGGGTCAATCTACTTTGACTCGTTTTTATAGTTTACACACTTTTGTATTGCCTCTTCTTACTGCCGTATTTATGTTAATGCACTTCCCAATGATACGTAAGCAAGGTATTTCAGGTCCTTTATAGTTATAGCTTTATTTTATAGAGAAAACAGATTATAGATATTTGTAATTTCTGATATATCCTATCGGGAAGGAACAATAGTATTTCATTGCTACAAATATGTATTATTGAAAAAATAAGACATGTTTTTTGATATTTCTCTTCAACTCCGAAGTAGTTTAGTTCTTATTTGATAAGAATAGTTGAAGTGGATTCTACGAAGAGAGGATGGATGGATTATGGGAGTGTGTGACTTGAACTATTGATTGGGCCATGCCGATATATTATTTTATACCGCCACGTTTAAATTCCCAACCAAACGTGTCTCCACATCCAACCACCACGTAAATCCCTCTATGTAGCATAGGATAGGCCGGTTCGCTTGAGGAGAATTTTTTCTATGATCATGTCCGAATTATGTCATGCATGAACAGGCTCCGTAAGATCCTGTAGAATAAGTAATGTGGCATGATTCAATGTTTTATCTATCCCACTTACTTATTTATAGTATGGAAATGCATTCATTTCCTCTGCATCGACCTCGATCTATAATATGATACTATCGGAGTTAAATAAGGGATCTAAGGAAGAACAGAGGCTAGACTTTATTAGTAACAAGTAAAGACTTTGTATGTAAGAAAATCGAGATGTTGTGGGGAAAAAAACGAATAAAATCAAAAAGACATGAGACAGTCCAAAAAGCCCTTGATTATGATCAAATTTTTAAGCTTACTTGGATATTGAGCATTTATCTGTAAGAACTAAATTATTTGCACTGAATGTGAATAGGTACAACTTCAGAAATGGGACCTAGTAAATCCTTTATCACTTACATAAAGTCATTCTATTTTATATGTGTAGATATCTATAAAATATAGATTTTCTATCAATCTATTTCTGTAATTCTTTTGAATCTTGCTCGAGCCGGATGATGAAAAATTATCATGTCCGGTTCTTTCGGGGGATGGATCCATAAGAATTCACCTATCCCAATAACAAAGAAACCTGACTTGAGCGATCCTGTATTAAGAGCTAAATTGGCCAAAGGGATGGGGCATAATTATTATGGAGAACCCGCATGGCCCAATGATCTTTTATATATTTTTCCGGTAGTAATTCTAGGTACTATTGCATGTAATGTCGGCTTAGCAGTCCTAGAACCATCAATGATTGGTGAACCGGCGGATCCATTTGCAACTCCTTTGGAAATATTGCCCGAATGGTACTTTTTTCCTGTATTTCAAATACTCCGCACAGTACCCAATAAATTATTGGGTGTTCTTTTAATGGTTTCAGTACCAACAGGATTATTAACAGTGCCCTTTTTGGAGAATGTTAATAAATTCCAAAATCCATTTCGTCGTCCAGTAGCTACAACAGTCTTTTTGATCGGTACCGCAGTAGCTCTTTGGTTAGGTATTGGAGCAACATTACCTATTGATAAATCTCTAACTTTAGGTCTTTTTCAAATTGATTCAACTGTGAAATACCACGATGTAAGTATCTAGGGAATAGTCGCTTCTAAAGTGAATCCTCCCTAGATACATGAATTTTATTATGATCTATTTCTCGAAAATACGAATTGTGTGTCGAAGACAAAAAATGAAGTTTTTTTTTATAAAAAAAGAAAAAAATTTCTTTAAAATGAAAACTTATTCTTAGGTAAATTGATTGCGAAATGTTTCTGTAGAGTGTCCAATATCCGTTTTACATCTTCTGTACGAAAATATTCAATTCTCATAAGATCCTCCTGACTGTTACTCAAAAGGTCCAATAATGTATGTATATTGGACTTTTTGAGACAATTATAGGCCCTAGGAGATAGTTCTAATTGGTCAATAAAAATACATTTCAATGGAATTCCTTTTTTGTTTTTCTTTAGCTTAGTTAATCCATTTTGAAAGGTAAAAGGGGGTAGAGTAAACCTGTTTTTATTTTCCTCAAAATGAATGTTCCTTTCCTCCGCATGCAGAAAAGGAATAAATAAATTAATCAAATTACGAGAAGCTTCATAAAGTGCTTCCTTAGGAGTTAAACTTCCATTCGTCCATATTTCTAGAAAAAGTATTTCTTGTTTCTCATTTCCATTTGCATAAGAATGAATACTATGATTTGCATTTCGAACAGGCATGGATACAGCATCTATAGGATAACTTCCGTTTTGAGAGTTATTTGTGGGGTTCATACGGTATCCGCGATCTCTATTGATTTGTAATCCAATACGCAAATCAATGGGTTCCGTCAGGTTAGCTATATGCTGTGTTGTGTCAACTATTTCCACGGAAGGCGGTGAGATGATATCTTGAGCGGTTACGTATCTAGGACCTCTAACGCAAATGGATGCGTCTCTAACTCCATACAGATTACTTCTCAATACAATTTCTTTCAAATTTATTAAAATTTCATGTACCGATTCCTCAATACCTACTATCGTAGAATATTCATGTGGCACTTTCTCAGATTTAGCACGTGTGATACATGTTCCTTCTATTTCTCCAAGTAAAGCCCTTCGCATGGCAATACCTATGGTATCGGCTTGCCCTTTCATGAGCGGGGACAGAATGAAACGACCATAATAAAGACACGTACTGTCTACTCTTGATTCAACACATTTCCACTGTAGTGTTCGAGTGGATCCTGCTATTTCCTCTCGAACCATACTAATATTATTATTTGATCAGATCATTGAATTGAATCGTTTATTTCTCTTGAAATCCATTTAATTCTTTTTTTACACACGTCTTTTTTTGGGAGGTCTACATCCATTATGTGGCATAGGTGTTACATCACGTACGAAACTTAATAGTATACCACTTCTACGAATAGCCCGTAATGCTGCGTCTCTTCCGAGACCAGGACCTTTTATCATAACTTCTGCTCGTTGCATACCTTGATCTACTACAGTACGAATAGCATCTAAAGTGGCTGCTTGCGCAGCATAGGGTGTTCCCCTTCTTGTGCCTTTGAATCCAGAAGTACCGGCGGAGGCCCAAGAAACCACTCGACCTCGTACATCTGTAACAGTTACAATGGTATTGTTGAAACTGGCTTGAACATGAATAACTCCTTTTGGTATTCTACGTCCAGTTTTACGTAAATTAATACGCCCATTCCTACGCGAACCAATTCTTTGTATAGGTTTTGCCATATTTTATCATCTCATAAATATGAATTAGAAATATATAAAAAGATATGGAGATATCCATTTTATGTTAAAACAAATCTTTTATTTTTACATAACCCCTCTTTGAGAAACTTTAGAAAGATTATCCTTGTCTCTGTTTATGTCTCGGATTGGAACAAATCACTATGATTCGTCCGCGCCTACGTATCAGTCGACATTTTTCACAAATTTTACGAACAGAAGCCCTTATTTTCATATTTCTTACTCCTTACTTTAATTTTGAATCTATTCCTTGGAAGAAAATAAGTTTCTTGTTTTTTTTTTTCTTCAAATTGTATCTTTGATGAAAGGGATTTTTTCAAAAAGAATCTATCTAATCGTTCGAATCTTTGTTCCGAAGTCTATAAATTATACGTACCCTGATAGCCTTATTTCTATTTTGATTCTATCTCCCGGCAGTGTTTGTATCAAACTGCGTCGGATCTTCCCCGAAATATAACCTATAATTAGATCTTCATTATATAAAATAGAAACGGATTCGGAGAGCATACCAGTGCGAAATGATTCAGTAATTAAACCTTCATGAATCATTTTTTTTTCATTCGAGGAAACCTTTTTGAAGTATCAACTAATGGAAGGAGAATTATATAACTCACCCTTACTCTCTACTTTACTCTCTATTTCACAAATAGAAAGTTCGAGATAAAATTAGGATACCAGAGGAGGATCACCATATATAACACAAAATTTCTCCTCCAATTTTTTCTAGTCTAGCTTCTCGATCTGTCATTATGCCTCGAGAAGTGGAAAGAATTACAATTCCCATTCCACCTAAAATCTTAGGAATTTTTTTATAGTTGGAATAAATTCGTAGACCGGGTCGACTGATACGTTTTAAAATCGTTTTATATATTCCTTTCCTAGTTCTTTTATGGCGCAAGGTTGAAACCAAGAAATTTTTATTACTTTCCTGATGTTTCCGAACATTTTCAATAAAACCCTCTCGTAGGAGTATTTTAACAATGTTTTCGGTGATATTTGTGGATACTATTCGAACCGTTCCATTTTTACTCATGTTAGCATTTCTTATAGAAGTTATTATATCAGCAATAGCGTCTCTGCCCATGACAAATTTTAATTATTGGTGCTTCTAATTTTGATATAATCAACATGTTTTTTTATTTGAATATTTCAAAGTATTTATTATTTTTTTTAATTTAATAATTAATTTAATAATAAATTAAATAAATTAATTATTAAATTTAGTAATTTTAGTAAAAGTATATGCGTGAGACACAATCTATTAATTGGGTTTATTTCAGATATCCTACTAGAACAATATCCTAATTTGATCTATGACTATGAGTCTTTATAATACCTCGGGAGCTAATGAAACTATTTTAGTAAAATTCAACTGTCTCAATTCCCGAGCAATCGCGCCAAAAACTCGAGTTCCTTTTGGATTTCCTTCTTGATCAATGACAACCGCTGCATTGTCATCATATCGTATTATCATACCGTTGTCACGTTTGAGCTCTTTACATGTACGTACAATTACAGCTCTTATTACTTCTGATCTTTCTAGAGGCATATTGGGCACTGCTTCTTTAATTACAGCAACAATAACGTCACCAATATGAGCATATCTATGATTACCAGCTCCTATGATTCGAATACACATTAATTCTCGAGCTCCACTGTTATCTGCTACATTCAAAAGGGTCTGAGGTTGAATCATATCATTTTTATTTAAATTTTTTATTTCAATGTAAAGAATGAGGAAAAAGAAGAAATAGTATTTGTCTAGAAATAAAGAAACTCGTGGTTATTTTTTCATCCCTTTTTTATATTTAGTTCTACATTCCTATCCTGAAATAACAAATTGAGTTTTTATAGGCATTTTGCACGCAGCTATTGAAATTGCTGCTCTGGCTACAGTTTCTGAGACTCCGCCCATTTCGTAAAGTATTCGACCGGGTTTAACAACAGATACCCAATATTCGGGAGACCCCTTTCCCGACCCCATACGTGTTTCTGCGGGCCTTACTGTAATAGGTTTATCGGGAAAAACACGTACCCATATTTTTCCACCACGACGTGCATATCGTGTCATTGCTCTTCGTCCTGCTTCTATTTGTCTAGCGGTAATCCAAGCGGGTTCAAGTGCCTGAAGAGCATATCTGCCGAAGCAAATATGATTACCCCGGCAAGATATTCCTTTCATTCTTCCTCTATGTTGCTTACGAAATCTGGTTCTTTTGGGGTTATAATTGATGGTTTTTTCCCACCTCTACTACAGAACCGGACATGAGAGTTTCTTCTCATCCAGCTCCTCACGAATGAAAGGATTCGATAATATTACAGATGCGCATGTATTTAATAACTAATACATTAAACTAAGTAATGGGATTTATTGATATTATATTTCATTTATTAGATAAGAAGCTGTATATACGGTTAGATTTGTCTATTTATAGATATAGATAATGTTTCTTTTTTATACCGATCCTTATTTTTTTTTTTTTTCTTTTAATAAATTATTGAATCAAGACAATATTGGAATCCAATAAATAAGAAATAAGGGTTTCGCGGGCGAATATTGACTCTTTCGTTTTCCTGCTTTATTCGTAGGATCAATCCACAACCCCTCCGAGTAAAAAAAATTGTTCTTGGTTCATTCCGCCATCCCGCCTGCTCAATCATTTGAATTCTTTTAAATGGAATCTTATATAGTCACAGGTTTCGTCGTTCCTATAGCTTCTCCATTAATGATTAGGCCTGAACTCTGCAATGGAGCTTTCAACAAAATCTGTTTTCGAGTCAATCTCCTCAGTTTCTATTAACCGGGAGCTCTTTATTATTTATATATCATGTATTATTTATATATCAATCGATACAATATTAAACAATATTAAAACAATATAAAATTAATGCTTTATTACATTGCCTTTTATTTATATGAGGTAATTCATAGACCATACATATTGGAATTATATATCATTGATATTTTTGTTCTCTCTTTCTCTCACCTTTCCATTTATCCGCATCCCTTTATTTTTATTTTTTTTTTTCAAATCCACAATCATATTTTTTTGTTATGGAACAATTCCAGTTGTTACAACTATATGATTGATCCAGTCATATAGTGACTGTTTTTGGGATCTCGACAATATGAAGCAATAAGTTAGTTATTAGTTTTTAATTTTTTTTTATTATAGTAGTTGTAATTATTGAATTAATATTAGGGATCAGTCTTTTTTTTATTCTACTAAAAACTCTAAAGAAAAACTAACGAGTCACACACTAAGCATAGCAATAAAAAAAAAAGATTAATTTCTTTTTGATTCAACCTTATAGAATTAGAATTTTTTTATTTTTTTGATTTACCAGAAAAAGTTTCAGAAAAACAGAAAAGTTTCTAGTATATATCACTATATTACTGGATAGAATGACAAAATAAATAAAGGTCTATTATTCTTTATCCACAAATATCCAAATTTTGAGGCCCAGTACTCCATGGATAGTTCGAATTGTATAGGAACAATGATCAATTTTAGCGCGAATTGTTTGTAGAGGAACCCTACCTTCTCTGATCCATTCGACACGTGCAATTTCTTTTCCGTCAATACGTCCTGCAATTTGTATTTGAATTCCTTTTGTATCTGTTTGTTCAGTTAATTCAATAGCTCTTTTCATTGCCTTTCGAAATGAAACTCTATTTCTTAATTGAGAAGCCATATATTCTGCAAGAATATTGGGGTCTCCATAAGGTTTTTCTATTCGTGTGATAGCAATGTTGATTCTTCGGTTCACAGAACGAAATTCTTTTTGTACATTCATCTGTAATTCTTCGATTCCTCGTGTTCGGCCCTCTATTAATAAATTTGGGAATCCAATATGGATTATAACCTGAATTAAATCAATTCTTTTTTGAATTTCTATACGCGAAATTCCAATTCCTTCGAAACCAGAGGATATTCTTTTATTTTTTTGTACATAGTTCTTTATACAATTTCGTATTTTCTCATCTTCTTGTAGACCTACAGAAAAATTTTTTGGTTGTGCGAACCAAAAAGAATGATGATTTTGGTTTGTACCAAGTCTGAAACCAAGTGGATTTATTTTTTGTCCCATATTTTTTATTATATTATCTTTCCATCTATTTTTTTCTAAATATGAATCTAAATATTAAATTCATCGAAAGATAATTTTGATTTATCTTTTAATACAATTGTTATATGACAAGTCGGCCTTTTTATCGGATAACTACGTCCTCGAGCTCTAGGTCTTAATTTTTTCACAAAAGAACCTCCATTGACTTCGGCCTTACTAATGAATAAATCGGTTTCCTTCAAACCCATATTATGACTAGCGTTTGCTGCTGCGGAATAAACCAATTTTAAAATGGGATAAGATGCTCGATAAGGCATAAGTTCCAATATCATAAGTGTTTCTTCATAAGAACGCCCGCGAATCTGATCAATTACTCTTTGCGCTTTGAAAACAGACATACATATATGTTGAGCTAAAACTTTTACTTTTCCACTCGAATTTGAGTTCTTTTTCTTTATCATAAGGTTATCTCCCGCCAATGAATGATAAGTATCTATTTTTTTCCAAATTAACGACGAGATTTATTATCGTTTCTCGCATGTCTCGCGAAAGTCAGAGTCGGCGCGAATTCTCCCAATTTGTGACCTACCATACGATCTGTTATATAAATAGGTAAATGTTCCTTTCCATTATGAATAGCGATTGTATGGCCAATCATTTTGGGTATAATGGTAGATGCCCGAGACCAAGTTACTATTATTTCTTTCTCCTCCCTCATGTTGAGTTTTTCAATTTTTCTTGATAAATGATTAGCTACAAAAGGGTTTTTTTTTAGTGAACGTGCCACAGCTGATTACTCCTTTTTTTACATTTTAAAGATTGGCATTCTATGTCCAATAGAATATCTCGATCTAAGTATGAAGGTAAGAATAAATACAATAATGATGAATGGAAAAAAGAGAAAATCCTTTAGCTAGATAAGGGGCGGATGTAGCCAAGTGGATCAAGGCAGTGGATTGTGAATCCACCACGCGCGGGTTCAATTCCCGTCGTTCGCCCATCACATTATTTCAAATTCAAAAAATTCTATTTTCAATATTCCTATTTACGGCGACGAAGAATAAAACTATCACTATATTTTTTCCTTTTCCGACTTCTTCTTCCAAGCGCAGGATAACCCCAAGGAGTTGTGGGTTTTTTTCTACCAATTGGGGCTTTCCCTTCCCCACCTCCATGGGGATGGTCTACAGGGTTCATAACTACTCCTCTTACTACAGGACGCTTACCTATCCAACACTTCGATCCGGCTCTACCCAAACTTTGTTGATTCACCCCAACATTACCCACTTGTCCGACTGTTGCTAAGCAGTTTTTGGATATCAAACGGACCTCCCCGGATGGTAATCTTAATGTGGCTGATTTACCCTCTTTTGCGATCAGTTTCGCTACAGCGCCCGCCGCTCTAGCTAATTGTCCACCCTTTCCAAGCGTGATTTCTATGTTATGTATGGCCGTGCCTAAGGGCATATCGGTTGAAGTAGATTCTTCTTTTAAAAACCCCTTCCCAAACTGTACAAGCTTCTTCCAAAGCATACGGCTTTCTAGATGTATATGATGATATCTAGACAGATGGATCTTTATCTTATATGAATCGTATGATGAAGTACCACATGAGTGGATATATAGGAATCCAAATCTGCCGAATCACTCATGTATGATCTTCTACATCCTAGGTCTCCCCGTTCCATCATCTGGCTTATGTTCTTCATGTAGCATTCAGACCGAATGACTCTATGAAACTACGTCGATACTTCCACATATTACGGGTAACGTAGGAGACATCTCTATTTTTCCCCGGGGGGATCTTTATAATTACCACTGCTTAGCTTTCAATTCGCCTCTGACCATCAAATTAAATGTGAATAACCCGTCCTCCTCTCTTTGAAACAAGGGGCGCTTCCGGTTCTGTGCGTGCTTCAAACAATTTTGTCTTCTCCATATTACCATATCTCTAGAGTCAATAATTTTCTATGAGGAACTACTGAACTCAATCACTTGCTGCCGTTACTCAACAGTTTTCTGTTGAGGTCTATCCCATAGAGGTACTCAAATTGGATCAGTGATTGATTTCTAGGTTTCATCGTAAACCTAATTGGTTACTTCCAATTACGTAAATCAATAGTTCAAACCGCACTCAAAGGTAGGGCATTTCCCATTGATATAGGGACTTCTGTACCAGAAATAATGGTATCTCCAATTATAGTCCCTCTGGGGTGTAAAATATATCTTTTCTCGCCATCCCCATAATGTATGAGACAAATGTATGCATTTCGATTAGGGTCATATTCTATGGTTACGATTCTACCAGATATGTCTTTTTCATTCCGTCGAAAATCGATTTTACGGTATAGACGCTTATGACCTCCCCCTCTATGTCTTGCGGTAATGATTCCTCTGGCATTACGACCTTTACCACAATGATGCTGTCCACAGATCAAATTATTTCGTGGATTGGATTTCATTTTTCTGTCTATGGCTCTATTACGTGTGCTCGGGGTAGAAGTTTTGTATAAATGTATCGCCGTGTTATTAAGTATTTTGCTTTAAGTTCTTTTCTCTATAAGAGGTGGAATAGAATAACCCGGTTGAAGCGTAATGATCATACGTCTGTAATGCATTGTATGTCCCATAATAGGCCCTATTCTTCTACCCTTTCCTGGGAGTCGATGACTATTCATAGCTATTACCTTGACACCAAAGAAGAGTTCGACCCAATGCTTTATTTCTGTCCTAGTTGATCCTGATTCGACATTAGAAGTATATTGATTGTTCCCCAATAACCGAATACTTTTTTCTGTAAATACTGCATATTTGATTCCATCCATAACTCCATTTTCTTCCCTATGAGTTCCAGTATCGATAAGAATTCTAGTTCTTACTGTTCATATGGTATGAATATACCATACCAATTCGTTATGTATGGATGATGAGATTCCATTGATACAGAGCCAATTCCAATAGACTTATTGAACGTTCCCATTGGCGTGCATCCAGCAGGAATTGAACCTACGAATTTGCCAATTATGAGTTGGGCGCTTTAACCATTCAGCCATGGATGCTTAACAGGGCTCATTGTACATCGTGAATAACCAAATTCCAATTGAAATGAAATCTTTAGGAGGAATCAATGAAAATTTTTAGGAGGAATCAATGAAACGATATCAATTCAAATCCTGGATCTTCGAATTGAGAGAGATATTGAGTGAGATCAAGAATTCTCACTATTTCTTAGATTCATGGATCAAATTCGATTCAGTGGGATCTTTCACTCACATTTTTTTCCACCAAGAACGTTTTATGAAACTCTCTGACCCCCGAATTTGGAGTATCCTACTTTCACGTGATTCACAGGGTTCAACAAGCAATCGATATTTCACGATCAAAGGTGTAGTACTGCTTGTAGTAGTGGTCCTTATATCTCGTATTACCAATCGAAAGATGGTCGAAAGAAAAAATCTCTATTTGATGGAGCTTCTTCCTATACCTATGAATTCCATTGGACCCAGAAATGAGACATTGGAAGAATCTTTTTGGTCTTCCAATATCAATAGATTGATTGTTTCGCTCCTGTATCTTCCAAAAGAGAAAAAGATTTCTGAGAGTTGTTTCATGGATCCGCAAGAGAGTACTTGGGTTCTCCCAATAAATAAAAAGTGTATCATGCCTGAATCGAACCGGGGTTCGCAGTGGTGGAGGAACCGGATCGGAAAAAAGAGGGATTCTAGTTGTAAGATAGCTAATGAAACCGTAGCTGGAATTGAGATCTCATTCAAAGAGAAAGATAGCAAATATCTGGAGTTTCTTTTTTTATCCTATACGGATGATCCGATCCGCAAGGACCATGATTGGGAATTGTTTGATCGTCTTTCTCCGAGGAAGAAGCGAAACATAATCAACTTGAATTCGGGACAGCTATTCGAAATCTTAGGGAAAGACTTGATTTGTTATCTCATGTCTGCTTTTCGTGAAAAAAGACCAATTGAAGGGGAGGGTTTCTTCAAACAACAAGGAGCTGAGGCAACTATTCAATCAAATGATATTGAGCACGTTTCCCATCTCTTCTCGAGAAACAAGTGGGGTATTTCTTTGCAAAATTGTGCTCAATTTCATATGTGGCAATTCCGCCAAGATCTCTTCGTTAGTTGGGGGAAGAATCAGCACGAATCGGATTTTTTGAGGAACGTATCGAGAGAGAATTGGATTTGGTTAGACAATGTGTGGTTGGTAAACAAGGATTGGTTTTTTAGCAGGGTACGGAATGTATTGTCAAATATTCAATATGATTCCACAAGATCTATTTTGGTTCAAGTAACGGATTCTAGCCAATCGAAAGGATCCTCTGATCAATCCAGAGATCATTTCGATTCCATTAGAAATGAGGATTCAGAATATCACACATTGATCGATCAAACAGAGATTCAGCAACTAAAAGAAAGATCGATTCTTTGGGATCCTTCCTTTCTTCAAACGGAACGAACAGAGATAGAATCAGATCGATTCCCGAAATGCCTTTTTGGATCTTCCTCAATGTCCCGGCTATTCACGAAACGTGAGAAGCAGATGAATAATCATCTGCTTCCGAAAGAAATCGAAGAATTTCTTGGGAATCCTACAAGATCAATTCGTTCTTTTTTCTCTGACAGATGGTCAGAACTTCATCTGGGTTCGAATCCTACTGAGAGGTCCACTAGAGATCAGAAATTTTTGAAGAAAAAACAAGATGTTTCTTTTATCCCTTCCAGGCGATCGGAAAATAAAGAAATGGTTGATATATTCAAGATAATTACGTATTTACAAAATACCGTCTCAATTCATCCTATTTCATCAGATCCGGGATGTGATATGGTTCCGAAGGATGAACCAGATATGGACCGTTCCAATAAGATTTCATTCTTGAAAAAAAATCCATTTTTGGATTTATTTCATCTATTCCATAACCGGAACAAAGGGGGATACACGTTACACCACGATTTTGAATCAGAAGAGAGATTTCAAGAAATGGCAGATCTATTCACTCTATCAATAACCGAGCCGGATCTGGTGTATCATAGGGGATTTGCCTTTTCTATTGATTCCTACGGGTTGGATCAAAAAAAATTCTTGAATGAGGTATTCAACTCCAGAGATGAATCGAAAAAGAAATCTTTATTGATTCTACCTCCTCTTTTTTATGAGGAGAATGAATCTTTTTATCGAAGGATCAGAAAAAAATTGGTCCGGATCCACTGCGGGAATGATTTGGAAGATCCAAAACTAAAAACAGCGGTATTTGCTAGCAACAACATCATGGAGGCAGTCAATCAATATAGATTGATCCGAAATCTGATTCAAATCCAATATAGCATCTATGGGTACATAAGAAATGTATCGAATCGATTCTTTTTAATGAATAGATCCAATCGCAACTTCGAATATGGAATTCAAAGGGATCAAATAGGAAATGATACTCTGAATCATATAACTATAATGAAATATACGATCAACCAACATTTATTGAATTTGAAAGAGACTCAGAAGAAATGGTTTGATCCTCTTATTTCTCGAACCGAGAGATCCATGAATCGGGATCCTGATGCATATAGATACAAATGGTCCAATGGGAGCAAGAATTTACAGGAACATTTGGAACATTTCGTTTCTGAACAGAAGAACCGTTTTCAAGTAGTGTTCGATCGATTACGTATGAGTCAATATTCGATTGATTGGTCCGAGGCTATCGACAAACAAGATTTGTCTAAGTCACTTCGTTTCTTTTTGTCCAAGTCACTTCTCTTTTTGTCCAAGTCACTTCCCTTTTTGTCCAAATCACTTCCCTTTTTCTTTGTGAGTATCGGGAATACCCCCATTCATAGGTCCGAGATCCACATCTATGAATTGAAAAGTCCGAATGATCAACCCTGCAATCAGTTGTTAGAATCAATAGGTGTTCAAATCGTTCATTTGAATAAATTGAAACCCTTCTTATTGGATGATCGTGATACTTCCCAAAGACCGAAATTCTTGATCAATGAAGGAACAAGATTACCATTTTTGTTCAAAAAGATACCAAAGTGGATGATTGACTCATTCCATACTAGAAATAATTGCGGAAAATTCTTTGATAACACGGATTCCTATTTCTCAATGATATCCCACGATCGAGACAATTGGCTGAATCCCGTGAAACCATTTCATAGAAGTTCATTGATATCTTCTTTTTATAAAGCAAATCGACTTCGATTCTTGAATGATCCACATCACTTCTGGTTCTATTGTAACAAAAGATTCCCTTTTTCTGTGGAAAAGACCCGTATCCATAATGATGATCTTACATATGGACAATTCCTCAATATCTTGTTCATTCGCAACAAAATATTTTCTTTGTGCGTCGGTAAAAAAAAACATATTTTTTTGGAGAGAGAGACTATTTCACCAATCGAGTCACAGGTATCTGATATATTCATACCTAACGATTTTCTACAAAGTGGTGATGAAACGTATAACTTGTACAAATCTTTCCATTTTCCAACCGATCCGGTCGTTCGTAGAGCTATTTACTCGATCGCAGACATTTCTGCAACATTTCTAAGAGAGGAACGAATAGTCAATTTTGAAAGAACTTATTGTCGGCCTCTTTCAGATATGAATCTATCTGATTCAGAAGGGAAGAACTTGCATCAGTATCTTAGTTTCAATTCAAACATGGGTTTGATTCACACTCCATGTTCTGAGAAATATTTACCATCCGGAAAGAGGAAAAAACGGAGTCTTTGTCTAAAGAAATACGTTGAGAAAGGGCAGATGTATGGAACCTTTCAACGAGATAGTGCTTTTTCAAATCTCTCAAAATGGAATCTGTTCCAAACATATATGCCATGGTTCCTTACTTCGACAGGGTGCAAATATCTAAATTTCGCCCTTGTAGATACTTTTTCAGACCCATTGCCAATACTAAGTAGCAGTCAAAAATTTGTATCCATTTTTCATGATATTATGTATGGATCAGATATATCATGGCCAATTCCTCAGAGGATTCTTCCACAATGGACTCTGATAAGTGAGATTTCGAATAAGTGTTTACAGAATCTTCTTCTGTCCGAAGAAATGATTCATCGAAATAATGAGTCACCCGTTCCATTGATATGGGCACATCTGAGATCAAGAAATGCTTGGGAGTTCCTCTATTCAATCCTTTTCCTTCTTCTTGTTGCTGGATATCTCGTTCGTATCCATCTTCTCTTTTTTTCCCGAGCCTCTAGTGAGTTACAGACAGAGTTAGAAAAGATAAAATCTTTGATGATTCCATCATACATGATTGAGTTGCGAAAACTTCTGGATAGGTATCCTACATCTGAACTGAATTCTTTTTGGTTAAAGAATCTCTTTCTAGTTGCTCTGGAACAATTAGGAGATTCTCTGGAAGAGATACGGGGTTTTGCTTTTGGTGGCAACATGCTATTGGGTGGTGGTCCCACTTATGGGGTCAAATCAATATGTTCTAAGAAGAAATATTTGAATATAAATCTCATCGATCTCATAAGTATCATACCAAATTCCATCAATCGAATCACTTTTTCGAGAAATACGAGACATCTAAGTCGTACAAGTAAAGAGATCTATTCATTGATAAGAAAAAGAAAAAATGTGAACGGTGATTGGATTGATGATAAAATGGAATCCTGGGTCGCGAACAGTGATTCGATTGATGATGAAGAAAGAGAATTCTTGGTTCAGTTCTCCACCTTAATGACAGAAAAAAGGATTGATCAAATTCTATTGAGTCTGACTCATAGTGATCCTTTATCAAAGAATGACTCGGGTTATCAAATGATTGAACAACCGGGATCAATTTACTTACGATACTTAGTTGACATTCAGAAAAAGTATCTAATGAATTATGAGTTCAATAGATTCTGTTTAGCAGAAAAACGGATATTCCTTGCTCATTATCAGACAATCACTTATTCACAAACCTCGTGTGGGGCTAATAGTTTTCATTTCCCATCTCATGGAAAACCCTTTTCGCTCCGCTTAGCCCTATCCCCTTCTAGGGGTATTTTAGTGATAGGTTCTATAGGAACTGGACGATCCTGTTTGGTCAAAAACCTAGCGGCAAACTCCTATGTTCCTTTCATTACGGTATTTCCGAACAAGTTCCTGGATGACAAGCCTAAAGAGTATCTTATTGATGATATCGATATTGATGATAGTGACGATATCCATATTGATGATAGTGACGATATTGATGATGACCTTGATACGGAGCTGCTAACTATGACGAATGTGCTAACTATGTATATGACGCCGAAAATAGACCGATTTGATATCACCCTTCAATTCGAATTAGCAAAAGCAATGTCTCCTTGCATAATATGGATTCCAAACATTCATGATCTGTATGTGAATGAGTCGAATTACTTATCCCTCGGTCTATTAGAGAACTATCTCTCCAGGGATTGTGAAAGATGTTCCACTAGAAATATTCTTGTTATTGCTTCGACTCATATTCCCCAAAAAGTGGATCCCGCTCTAATAGCTCCGAATAAATTAAATACATGCATTAAGATACGAAGGCTTCTTATTCCACAACAACGAAAGCACTTTTTCATTCTTTCATATACTAGGGGATTTCACTTGGAAAAGAAAATGTTCCATACTAACGGATTCGGGTCCATAACCATGGGTTCTAATGCACGAGATCTTGTAGCACTTATCAATGAGGCCCTATCAATTAGTATTACACAGAAGAAATCAATTATAGAAACTAATACAATTAGATCCGCTCTTCATAGACAAACTTGGGATTTGCGATCCCAGGTA